TATACGTATCAAACTAAAACTCCGTGGGATACTTCCTGAAACATAACCTAGAATTAGATCTTCATTATCTAAATGAAACCTGAACATACCATTAGGTATTGATTCACTAATTTAAGCTTCATGAATAATTTTTTTTTGTTCTTTCATTTTAGCATTCTAGGTAAAACCCCTAGAAGTATCAACTAATGTAGGAAGAGTGATATCAACTACTCCGCCCCTTTTCGTTGACAAATAAGAAATTCCGAATACAATTCGGATATCATAAAGATTACCATATATAACACAAAATTTCTCCGCCGATTCCTTGTAGTCGAGCCTCTCGGTCTGTCATTATACCTCGAGAAGTAGAAAGAATTACAATCCCCATCCCGCCTAGAATTCTAGGAATTCGTTGATAGTTAGAATAGATTCGTAGGCCAGGTCTACTAATCCGTTTTAAATTTAAAATAGTTCTAGATGGTCCTTTCCTATTCCTTCTATGCCGTAGGGTTAAAACAAAAAAATATTTGTTGTTTTCCTGATGTTTTCTCACGTTTTCGATAAAACCTTCTCGTAAAAGTATTTGAACAATGTTTTCGGTGATCTTAGTAGATGCTATTCGAACCGTCCCTTTTCTATTCATGTCGGCATTTCGTATAGAAGTTATTATGTCAGCAATAGTGTCCCTACCCATGATAAACTTTAATTACTCTTTCCTCCCATTTTTGATATAATCAACATGTTTTTATTTCCATTTTTAAAAAATATTTAATATTTCTATTTATTTAACATAGTATTTAAAAATTCTTTAATTATGTTAAATATAAGGTATATGCGTGAGATACAATCTAATTTCATACAAATACTATGTATAATAGAACTATCATCTTATAATACCTCAGGAGCTAATGAAACTATTTTAGTGAAACTTAACTGTCTCAACTCTCGGGCAATCGCACCAAAAACTCGAGTTCCTTTTGGATTTCCTTCTTGATCAATAACAACTGCAGCATTGTCATCATATCGTATTATCATACCGTTGTCACGTTTAAGTTCTTTACAAGTGCGTACAATTACAGCTCTGATCACTTCTGATCTTTCTAGAGGTGTGTTTGGTAATGCTTCCTTGATCACAGCAACAATAATGTCACCGATATGAGCATATCGGCGATTACTAGCTCCGATGATTCGAATACACATTAATTCTCGAGCCCCGCTGTTATCCGCTACATTCAAATGGGTTTGAGGTTGAATCATATCATTTTGTAATCTGTTCTTTCAATGCAAAGAGTGAAGGAAAAAAAAGAAATATTGTTTGTCCAAAAAAAAGAAACCTGCAATTTTTTCCCCAAGACTTTTTTCTTTGGCTCTACGTTCCTATTTATCCCGAAATAATGAATTGAGTTCGTATAGGCATTTTTGAGGCCGCTATTGAAATAGCCTTTCTGGCTATATTTTCTGCTACTCCACCCATTTCATAAAGTATTCTACCTGGTTTAACGACAGCTACCCAATATTCGGGGGATCCTTTACCCGAACCCATACGTGTTTCTGTAGGTCTTACTGTAACTGGTTTGTCTGGAAATATACGTACCCATATTTTTCCACCACGCCGCACATTTCGTGTCATTGCTCGTCGCCCTGCTTCTATTTGTCTAGATGTGATCCAAGCCGGTTCAAGTGCCTGAAGAGCATATTTACCGAAAGAAATACGATTGCCTCGATAAGATATCCCTTTCATTCTTCCTCTATGTTGTTTACGAAATCTGGTTCTTTTGGGGTTATAGTTGATGCTTCTTTTTCAATTCCATCTCTACTACAAAACCGTACATGAGATTTTCACCTCATACGGCTCCTCGCGAATTAAAGGATTCAATTTGAATGAAAATATACTTTTTTTGGACAAACAATATTTCTTTTTTTTTTCTTTTTCAATAATATACATAATGTCTTTTTTTTATAACGAATCGTTTTTTTTGTTTTGTCTTTTATCATATTGGATCAAACAAGATTGACTAATCTAAAAAAAGCCTTCGCGGGCGAATATTTACTCTTTCAATATCTATTTCCGTTGTAGGGTTAGCTCATAATTTCTCGGAAAAAGTGAATTGGCCTCGGTTCGTTCCGCCATCCCACCCAATGAATTATTAGGATTCGTTTTTCAATAGAATCCTATGTATTCATTGGTTCCGTCGTTCCCATCGCTTCTCAATTAATGGTTAGGTTTGAATTCTACAATGGAGCTCTCATGAAATTTGTTCTTGAGTCAATCTTCTCAGTCTTTATTGGCTCGAGGCTCTTTATTTTTTTATGAACAGATTTATCTAGTTATGGGTGAATCAGTATTGATGCGTTCTAACACTGCCTTTTCTGAGATGACTCATAAACCTTACATATATTGGAATGGGTGATATATCATTGATATTCTTTTTCTTTCTTTCTCTCACCCTTCCATTTATCTGCATACTTTTCTATCCAAATCAGATTGGTTTTTCTTTTGTTTATGCAAATAAAATTCAGC